GAGTCAGTACGATTTGGAATTCTTATGCCCAAAGTACCAAACACTCGAATTGGGTAAATATCTAATTGAATTAGTAGACCTTAGACCTTTTTTTTTTTCAGTCATTCATTGAATGATAAATCACTACAAGTGATGGGGATACGCGATTTAAATAACGGAAGATCCAATATTTCAAAATTGTATCTAGAATGACTGGAAAAGTGGAAACAAGGCCAGATATAATTTGATCATTATGAGAAAATCCAAAATCTTTATAGATAGAGCCAATCATTAGTTCCCAACCGTGCGGCGAATGGAATCCGATACACAAATCGGTTAATAAAAGAATAGAAAATGCTTTTATTGTGTCGTTTAGGTTATATAGGAATTCCTGAACCCAAGAGTTAAGAATAATAAGTTGTTCATTACCTATAAAAGAATAACCACTTAGAAAAACGAAACAGATTAGATTGGTCGAGAAGGACAAAATTGTATGTATACAATCTTCGTTGTGTAGCTTGATCAATTGAATCGTTTCTTTATGGATTCCTAGATTAAGCTTTTTTACCGGGTATTCCTTTATCACCTCGTCCAACAGTAAGAGATCCTCTAATTCTATGAATTTTTCTAAAAGACTCTTTTCTTGAATATCATTCAAAAGAGTTTCGGATTGCTTGGTATTCCACCAATTAGTAACACAAGATTCCAGACTTTTATTAAATGCTATAAAGCTCCACCAGGGTAAAAATACTATAGATACCAGAAATAGAAGGGGAATAAATGTTTTCTTTTTTGCCATGTTTTTCATTTATAAATTGTTAAGTTCATTTTTAAAGTGGCCTCATTCGTGGACTCTATGCGATCTAATCCTTTTTGTTTCACCAAAATGAGTTCTATTCCAAGGTATCGAATCGTTCTCTGTTTTTTCTTTGTTATTCGGTAATGAGTCCTAAAGAATTGATAAATTTTTCTGAATGTTATGATCAAAAAAAAGGGGGTATCAAAATAAGACAGAACTTGGATAATTCTCGTTATAAGAAATCAAAATGTTGGGTCATTCATTAAAGATAAAAGAGCGAAAGAAGGGAGAAAACGAAACATCGCGAGATAGCATTAATTTACATGAGCTATTTGTCTCTAACCTATCCATTCAAAATATTGAAAAAAATCAATCAATTTCTTTATTTCAAACGCATAAATTTCTTTTTTGCAGACAAAAACAATCCCCCTTTTTTGGATGTTCCACATATCTATAAAATATGCGTTTGCTTTGATTCTAATGGACGTTCTTCGGTTCATTTCAAAAAACTTCAATCGGTACTCGCAAGAAATAAGCCAATTCGGCGGCTTTTTGTTCCATTTCTCGTGGAGTTAAATTCTCATCAGTACGAGTCAAAGGAACGGCCCCTCGGCCTCTGATTTCTAGATAAAGGACACGCCGAGGAGAAATACCCTCTTTAAGTTCTATTCTGATAGACTGAATATCATTTATAAGGAATCGGAGGAAGATGCGACGATTTTTTCCCGGAAATCCCCAACGAAAAATAGACACTATTCCTTCTTTTTTATCGAAGAGATCATAACCACTACCTACATTCCACGAAATTGTGCACCACAAATAGGAGCTAATAAAGAGGCCCGCGATACCATAGAAAGACATGACAATCCCTTGTGGAAAAAAAACGATTTGTTGAGAGGGAAAGAAAGATATCAAACTCCTACCAAGATAGCTGGAAGTTCCAACTAATAAAAATCCTAATGAACCTAAAAAAAGGATAAACGCCCAGAAGAAATTACTTGTTTTTCGAGACCCCCTTATAAGTTCTATCCGTATACGTTCTGATCGCCAATTCATACTAATCTAGTTGCATTTCATTTGAATGATTTGAATTGATAGAATAACAAAAATGCATTTAACTTATACTTTACTTAACGCTCCGTTTCTGAAGTAACTCTCATCAACTAGCACTATCCTAATGTGAACCTGTAGGGGTAATTCATCAAATTCGTTCGATCGAAAATAAGAACGTCCCCTCATATGACCCTGCCCTAGATATCTACAAGCACTGACTTTCTCATGGACCGGCCGTGATTTTAAAATCGTTCAAATGACTTTATCCCTATATAAGCTTTCATATGCATAAGAGTTCTTGCGCTTATGTTCGAAAGAAATCACGCATTATAACATATTCCACTTTTCATTTTCAATAAAAAAATGGAGTATTATGATTCAATTAAGTCTAAATCTTGAAAAAGTTTGATTGGGCCTAACCAGCCAGCCTAAACAATCTTGTTTTTTTGAACATGAAGAAATAAAGAAGCCATTGCAATTGCCGGAAATACTAGGCCTACGAAAGGCACAAAAATAGAGGGAAGGTTTATATCTGTCATAGAATGGGTACCTCGATTGACTATTTGTACCTGTTTGTTATATTGTTCTAAAATTCTCTTAACTTAATTCGAATTCTAATTCTATATAATTATACTAATTATATCCAAGTGAGTATAGTATATACTAAGTTCAAGAAATGTAGAACTAACTAAATAAACTTAATTATCCTTCGAAACAAAAAAGATATGTTTGATAATCAACTTTTTGATTCTTCATCTTTTGCCCCTATCTTTTAATTGAATTCAATATCAATGAAGAAAGAGTTGTTTACAAAGTCCCGTTCGAATCGGATCCAAGAGAAATTCTCTTGTTAGTCAAAATGGAGAGTCTTCGACAAGGAAATATATTAAAATGCAAAAGGCCTTTTTTGCGCAATTTCCATTTGCCAAATTGTTAATTGACAGAAGTAAGAATGTTGATAGAATAGAGGTTCTCTGAGTAGTAATCAGGAATGGAATATGAAGTCAAATAAAAAAAGTAAAAAAATTTATCCGCAACTTTTGATTCTTTATATATAGTTATAGATTATGGATAGATATAGAATTAGTAGTTATAGAGATAGAATTAGTATGGTAACCGCGAAAACCCCACCCCTCTATTCTATCATGATTGATGATTGATTCTTTATCGTTTTGACTTTGATTGATTACGATAACTAACGACCTTTTTGCCACAAATAAAAAAATAGTTGACCTTACTGATCGGTCGAATTTGGATTCAAAGGAAAGAAAGCATGCAACTGAAATAACTCGCTTAGAGTGGCTTTTAAAGGATTACGTGGTACAATTGGATCGAATAAACCCTTATCGAATAAATATTCAGCTTCTTGTGAACCGTCAGGTACTGTCGTATTCAATGTTTCTTCAATTACTCTTTTACCCGCAAACGCTACGTAGGCATTGGGTTCGCACATAATGATATCTCCCAACATACCAAAACTAGCTGTCACGCCTCCAGTAGTAGGAGATGTAAGAATTGATACGTATAATAACTTTTTATTTGATTGATAATCACATAAAGCCGACGAAATTTTAGCCATTTGCATCAAGCTCAAACTTCCTTCTTGCATGCGCGCCCCGCCGGAAGCACACACTATAATAAGGGGTATTTTTTTATTAGTAGCATACTCAATCAAACGAGTTATTTTCTCTCCTACTACAGATCCCATACTACCTCCCATAAACTTAAAATCCATAACCCCGATTGCTACAGGAATACCATTTAGTTGACCTATACCTGTTTGAACAGCGTCGGTTAACCCCGTATCTTTTTGATAAGACTTAATGCGATCTTTATAAGGTTCCTCCTCCGAATGAAATTCGATGGGATCCGTTGAGACCATGTCTTCGTCCATAGGATCCCAAGTACCTGTATCAATCGAGAGTTCGATTCTCTCTGAACTACTCATTTTCAAATGATATCCGCATTCATCACAAACGTTCATTTTTGACTTCAACAATTTCTTATAATTTAATTCATAACAATTTTCACATTGAATCCACAAATTCCTATATTTTTTAGTTACCCCAAGATTCTTATTCTTACCTTTTGTGTTAGTGGGAGTCTGACTTTCATCCAAAATGTCAATATCACTGTAATTGTCACTAGCACTTAAAACAGAATTCTCAATCCGCATTTGAGAATGAAGATAACTGTCAATACAACTATTAATGTGATTATTCAACCTAGATTGAGTATCGTACATGGAAAGATCATAATGGGTATCGCCACTTTTAGATCCATTCACATAACTAGAATTCAAATAATTAGAAAATTTTTTTTGTAGTTCACTCCAAAAAGAGTGATCGTTTTCAATCTCAACAATCTGATTTTCAATATCAAAATAAATGGAATAAGTTTCCCCTCTACTATCCCTAACTAAAAAAGTTTCATCAGATATGAAATTTCGAATGTCCCGGATACCGAATAAAAGATCATAATTCCTGTAACTAAAACCATTACTCCAACTATGAATGTTTTTTTCTGTAGAATTTATACTTGTATTTTCACGGCTACTTGTATTGTCAATAGGATCAAGACTGCCCATTGATTTACTTAGCTCACACCTATGTTCTAACTCTATCCAATTAAAAGACCATTTTTCCATCGAGCTTTCTTGCCCCCTATTTGCATGAAAAAAAAATAGATGAATAGTCATTCGATGAAAAGTCATTTGAAATTTGCATTTACTAAAGGGAATTCACTAAAAAGAAGTGAGAAATAGAAGATTCTCCTTTGTCAGAATCCGGGTAGCACTTCACGCTATCTGAGAGATAGCACTTTTTCTTTTAGTTGGAATATAAAAAACAGAAAAAAGGACAATATACAGGATGGGTAAAAGGGGATCTTATACCTGACTCGCTATCCTCGGTCCTAAGCGATATGTATATAAGAATACACCAATCCAATCCTAGAGATCCATAGGATTAATTGTGGATCCAGCACAACCAAAGAAACTTTTGAGTTTTTTAGTCTTCGATTTTTTATTTAGGATTTTGCTTGTAGATTCAATATCTATGCAAACCCGTATTCAGCCCAATCCTTTTACTAAAAGTAAAAGGTTGGGCCGAGTTTAATTACAATTCAATTTATTACAATTCAATTTAAGGGACCGACCAGTAATTACTGG